ACAACTGGTTTTATTACGGGACAGCTCATGATGTTCATATCGATCTATTATGCGCCTCTGCATCTAGCATTGGATAGACCTCATACAATAACTGTCCTAGTTCTACCGTATCTTTTGTTTCATTTCTTCTGGAACAATCACAAACACTTTTTTGATTATGGATCTACTACCAGAAATTCAATGCGTAATCTCAGCATTCAATGTGTATTCCTGAATAATCTCATTTTTCAATTATTCAACCATTTCATTTTACCAAGTTCAACGTTAGCCAGATTAGTCAACATTTATATGTTTCGATGCAACAACAAGATGTTATTTGTAACAAGTAGTTTTGTTGGTTGGTTAATTGGTCACATTTTCTTCATGAAATGGGTTGGATTGGTATTATTCTGGATACGGCAAAATAATTCTATTAGATCTAATGTACTTATTCGATCTAATAAGTACCTTGTGTCAGAATTGAGAAATTCTATGGCTCGAATCTTTAGTATTCTTTTATTTATCACCTGTGTCTACTATTTAGGCAGAATACCGTCGCCTATTGTCACTAAGAAACTGAAAGAAACCTCAGAAACGGAAGAAAGGGGGGAAAGTGCGGAAGAAACAGATGTAGAAATAGAAACAACTTCCGAAACGAAGGGGACTAAACAGGAACAAGAGGCATCCACCGAAGAAGACCCTTCCCTTTGTTCGGAAGAAAAGGAGGATCCGGACAAACTAGATGGGAATCAAGGGTATCAAGAAAATTGGAAGTTGGAAATACTTAAAGATAAAGAGGATAAAGACCTCTTCTGGTTTGAAAAACCTCTTGTGACTCTTCTTTTCGACTATAAACGATGGAATCGTCCATTGCGATATATAAAAAACGATCGCTTTGAAAAAACAGTAAGAAATGAAATGTCACAATATTTTTTTCACACATGTCCAAGTGATGGAAAAAAACGAATATCTTTTACATATCCCCCTAGTTTGTCGACTTTTGGGGAAATGATACAAAGAAAGATGTCTTTGCGTACGACAGAAAAACTATTATCCCCGGAGGATCTGTATAATCATTGGGTTTCTACCAATGAACAAAAAAGGAACAACTTGAGCAATGTAAGTATTACTCTTATATTCCATTTTTGAATAAAAAAAAGGATCAAGGATCCATTAGATTCTTATCGATTAAAAAAATAGAAATAGTAAATTAATAAAAAGGTTGATACATAAGATAAATACACGAAAAGATAAGAAGAGATTCGTCCGCCCCCCACATATTTGATACCTTCTCCTACAAAGAAACTTGCAATACCAACACCATTTGTAATTCCATCAATTACTCGTCTATCAAAAAAATGAGTTAGTTCGGCTAATCCTCTTATACCCTTAGTTAAGAATGTTGCATAAAAAATATCTATGTAACCACGATTATACGACCAATTGTATATTACATTTATTATTCGGTCCAAGAAAAGTCTCTTAGGACCTATTTTAACAAATGAATTAATTAATTCTAAATTCTGAAAAGATGAATAAACAGACCCATATAAAAGAGACGCTATGAATATTCCGAAATAGGCTATACTGACTGAATAAATTGCATTTGTCACAAATTCATACCAATCCACGGAATAGTTCGAATTTTGATGTAAAAGGTTTATGGATGGGGTTAACCATTTCGATAATATATCCAAATCCATTCCTACTTGATCGAAAGGAATTCCTATGGACCCAACAAACAAAGTAAATAGGACCAATACAAGTAGAGGAAATAGCATAGTATTGTCCGATTCACAGGGATACATGGAAGTGTCTTTATTGTCAAAATGAGTACTAAAGGATAGCATCAGATTTCGTATATTCCCATCAATTTGATATATCTTCTTCGAAAAAAGGGAAACCTTTTTATTATTATTCATTACTGAGAAAAGTACATTTTTGTTAACTGGTTTCGGTCCTTCTTTTCCCCATATAGATATTGAAGAGAACGAGCTATTTTTAGTGCCACTGTAATTTTGAAACCGAACGTGTAAATGCCCCTCAAAAGTAAGTAAATACATCCGAAACATATAAAATGCAGTTAATCCTGCTGTGGAACAGGCTATTATCGCGAAAATCGGTGAATACAACCAACTATCATTAAGAATTTCATCTTTGGACCAAAAACAAGCAAGAGGTGGAATACCACAAAGAGAAAGTGTACCTAATAAAAAAGTAGTTTTTGTAATTGGCACATATTTGGTTAAACCACCCATAAGAACCATGTTCTGACTTTTATCTGGAGAATATCCAACAATGGGTTCCATTGAATGAATAATCGATCCGGATCCTAAAAACAATAATGCTTTCGAATAGGCATGAGTGATTAAATGGAATAAAGCAGCTCGATAAGAACCTATCCCTGGAGCTAACATAATATAACCCAATTGAGACATTGTAGAATAGGCTAAACTTCTCTTAATGTCTTTTTGAGCAAGAGCTAAAGTAGCTCCTAATAGTACCGTTATTATACCTAGCAAAGAAATGAGATTCATTATGTAAGGTATGACTGTGAAAAGGGGAAGAAGCCGAGCGACAAGAAAAATTCCCGCTGCTACCATAGTAGCAGCATGTATAAGAGCCGAAATAGGAGTGGGCCCCTCCATGGCATCAGGTAACCATACATGAAGGGGAAATTGTGCGGATTTAGCAACTGCACCAAGGAATAATAGGGAGGCACACAGAGTAGCAAATAAAGAATTGACCCCATTATTATGGATCAAGTTATTGAAGATTTCGAACAAATCCCGAAATTCCAAACTACCTGTTATCCAATAAAAACCTAAGATTCCTAATAATAAACCAAAATCCCCTACACGATTAGTTACAAACGCTTTTTGACAAGCATTGGCTGCAATTGGTCGTGTGAACCAAAAACCTATTAATAGATACGAACACATTCCCACCAGTTCCCAAAAAATATGAATTTGTATCAAATTGGAACTAGTAACTAATCCCAACATAGAAGTATTGGAAAAACTCATATAAGCAAAAAATCTCAAATATCCTTGATCATGAGACATATAATTGTCACTATAAATAAGAACCATAATTCCAACAGTAGTGATTAGTATTGACATAATAGAAGTAAGTGGGTCGATCAAGTGGCCGAACTCGAAAGAAAAATCATTATTGATGGTCCAAGAACATAGAAATTGATAGATAGAACTGCCATTGATTTGCTGAATAGACAGATCGGCCGAAAAAACCATAACTATACTTAGCAATGAAACACTAGGAAAAGCCCACATACGACGAAGATTTTTTGTTGCAGTCGGAACAAGCAGAAGTCCCAATCCTATTGACATAGTAACTGGAAGTGGAACGAAAGGTATGATCCATGCATATTGATATGTATGTTCCATAAGAAAATAAAACTTTTTTGATTCTTATTAATTGTTTCCGATTCACCAGCTCTTCTCTCTTTCGGAAGTCAAATAAATAAATAAAAATCAAGATAGAAAAGAACTCAAATAGGATTTTTAATTCTTAATTATTACGATTCTTTCCCAAATATCGTATTGAATAAAAAGAAATTTAAATCAAGAAGTTACAATTGTTCAAATGACCAAGTCACTGGTTAAAACTGACCATTTAGTTATTAACTAAGATATTTATTAAGATAAAGAAAGAATATGAGATTTTCAATCATTCCACTATTACGGCGATTGATATCCATATAGTAAATAGTAAGGAAAAGGAATGACACCAAAAAAAGTAAAAGTACTCTATTGGGATATGGATCATAGAATCCGCCAATAACTCGACCCAATAAAATACTAGTTATTTTAGTTAGTTTATTCGGAGTCATTAATTAATTCATTGTAGAACTGATTGATTGGCTTCTATTCCAATAAAACAAACTTATGTTTATAGGAAATCTTATGATACTCGTCACTTCGCATAGATTCGCATAGAACTGAAATAAGAGATTACTAAAATTACCTTTATCAAGTAATGTATCGTTTAACATATTAACTACCAATCTCATTTTCATTTAAATTATGAGTACTCAGCTTGATCAATTAATAGAAAAATTTTACATTATTATTTTCTTAAATTAGGTAAGGATTCTTAAGCTTTTCGATTTATTTAATGTAAGACGACGAGATATAAATAGACTGAGATTGAGATATGAATTGGAACCCTTTTTGATTCTTATCAACAACAACCGGTTCGATTTCTATGGTAGCGGACCTCATAGACATAGATCGGAATGAAGATATGAAGGTACAAATTAGTACGAATTCTTCTTTCTTCGGGCATTGTATGTAATAGAGATGTGGAACAAAAAAAAATTCCTTTGAAAATCACATCGTTTTTATTTTTTCTATTTCTTTTTTTATCCCTAGTGTACTCTATGTGATGCGCACGTATCTATATTTTTGTATGTTATGAAGGAAGTATCCGCTATGGAATAAATATAGATAATGAATAGCAAGAACGATCCATTTTGAACAATACATGTCTTTCACATCCAACTATAAAAGTAACTTCTTTATTTTAAAATGGCGGTTCCAAAGAAACGTACTTCTATCTCAAAAAAGCGTATTCGTAGAAATATTTGGAAGAAAAAGGGATATTGGGCGGCGGTAAAAGCTTTATCTTTAGCTAAATCTATTTCTACCGGGCATTCAAAAAGTTTTTTTGTGCGACAAACAAGTAATAAAGCCTTGGAATAATCTGAATCGACATGACTCGATGAATTGGATGATTTATAAGATGAATAATTCACATTAACTAATGTTTTGAACTCATCTATATGAGATAGAACTGAACCGGCTGTTGTGGTATGTAGAATAAGAATTATTCTGTCTATTGGGTTCTAAGAACGATACTATTTCTTTTTTGTTGTTTGAAAAACAACAACAAAAAAGAAATAGTTAAACACAAAATACAAGGTTTCACTTTTCATTATAGTAGATTTTGATAATTCGCGAGATGGGGGTTGTTATTCTCCCCCCCCCAAAAGAAAAAGA